TTGCCTGTAAACAGAATACTAGCAGACATGATCAATAGCTCTTACAGAAGGCAATGTAATGGATCAAATGGGGAGCCAACCGCTTCGACGTCTTCAGAGTCAGAGAAGTGGAAAAATGCTGCTAGTCTTAGAGAAGTAGCTGTGGCACTTTAATTAGCTTGTGTAAAAAGGACGTCTTTCCTGTACGTAGGAACAAATCAGTATCGGACTGAGCGATACTACTGCGCGGTCAAGGTCAAGGCAGTAGGAGCGATAGGGTTGCCTAGAGCCGATGAAGTCGCTTTCAAAGAGATTTCAATTAATAATGACTACTATATACATACCGATTAAGAACTCATTTTCATGTTTGCATCCGGATAATGCTACATCCACTGATGAATTGGAGCCACAAGCGGCCAGTGGTGCAAGTTCTAGCTCTGTGGATGTTTACGTTTCATCACTAAGGTTGCTTTAGTTTGTAAAATGGCTCGACTACTTGACGAGTTTCCTTATGAGTGAGTTCGTAGGTGTCTTTAGTCGAGTGTAGCGAAGGGATTCTCCTAAGAGAAGCTTTATAGGGAATAGAGGTGAAACGACTTAAAGAGGTACCTCACGATAGACACCATTGCTAGGGGTCTTCAATCGCAATTCTTTTAGATGGCACCAAGCCGCGCACCAACTCTAGGGTTCAAAAAAGAAGTGAGACTTTAAGGTAACTAGAAATTTCATATTCCTTCTTCGATGTGGTGCCTTTCACTCTGTCAACACTTTCTCGCAATGCCGGAAGCTTAGGAGTGGACCGGCGTTCTATATTATATAGAATATAGAATCGTTGTTCCGGGGCCGTCGAACTAGCCTTTCTTTGCATTCATCTTTGCAGTCTCAGTAGCCTTAGCTCGAGCTCTTGTCTACTTTGTGATGGGAAAAAATGTATTCAATTATAAATGATGTGGTTCCGCTGCGCGCCCTCTTCTTTGATCAGCGTGGAAGTCACATGAGGGACAGGAGACTAATAAAAGGGAGTTGGAGATGTATCTAGTAAACGTATTGGATTGACTGAATCACGAGTTTCTTTATCTATAGCTATGTTACGATTGTCTGATCTATGGGCACTCGCTTGAGATGTAGTGTCCCCACCATCTTCAACTACGGATGATCGGTCTTTCTCTTAGTGATTGGTCTATATGTTCCTGTTGGCCTAACCGGTGACCGCTGGTACGGCACCATCCCTTAGTTCGATTCAATACCATCTGTTTAGTCAGTCATTACAGGACGGACTTTGGCACACTTTTCAGAGCAGTCGATGGCATTTTCTAAGAGACGAGATCCGATCTACAAATCATCCCTTAACTAAGGGCTTTTGCCATATCTATCAAGTTCAAGAGCATCGATCTCTCCCTCTGATTCACCTCCTTTTCATCTGCCGTCTCAACATGGAGATGTTCCAGCGCCGCTACAACCTTCTTTCGTGCTATGTACTTGCTCATTCCCCGATTGCCCTTTGGTTGAGGGCAAGAAAGCATGAAGCCTGTGTGTGAAAGTGAACGAGAAAGGATGGAAAAAAAGGAGAAGCAAGTACGGACGCGAACTAACCAGTTGAATCATCTGTGGTCGCTCAAGTCGCTTATTCCTATATCAGTGCGAATTAGAAAAACCATAACTATTGGCTTTAGCCACACACTAATGTGAGAATTCCAGCTCGTGTCTAATCAGACCAACTCAACTAACCTTGGCAAAGGGGGGCGCTTAGCTTAGGTGGGAATCAAATCATTTGAAAAGACTACGTCTTGCGGTGAGAGAAAGGGGAATCATCAATTTATTCATTCCAACCTACGGAAAAACTAAGGTGATTTCGACTATCTCCTCGCTAATAATACTTTTTTCTTGGTACTTCCTTCTCTTCTAGTTTCAAATAGTTGTATTCAAATGGATTTGGAAGATCAAACAGAGGTCTCATCGGTCTATCGACCGGTATACAGCTTGTATAGTCGTCAATTAGTTGGCTTACCATTCCATTATTTGTTTTGTGGTGAAGGACAAAGGCTGGGTTTTTCCAACTGACCCGCAGCGAAGTAATCCCCTTCTCCTAGAGTCGGAGTCAGGGCATCAGTTGGAGTTCATGCTTTACCGGGTCTAGGATCCCTATCGGATAAGTGGTGGCAGGTCAAATTCTTTACATGGGTCCCAAACTGTCCCTTAGTCTATTCCCTTGTTCGAAGCCTTGGCAGCAGTCCACTCCTACCGTACTCCGGCTATTCGATCTATCTGTGTATCGCGTAGAGCACGTACTATGAGTCCAATTCCTATGGGATAGACCTTCGGGGAAAGAAGAAAGTCTATGAGTTTACGCTTTGCAAAGACAAAAAGAAGAATGAATTAGACGAAGTCTGGATCTACTTATTTCCTTTATTCAAATATTCTCGTGTACAATGATCATTGAACTGAACATATGCAAGCCAAAGACAGAACTGATCTAGTCCGGATCAGGCTGAACCGAGACTCAGGGGTAAGTCGATCAGAGACGTTAGAGCTAGTTCCATCTATCTCTTTCGGGAAAAAAGTTGGGTACGCTCAGTTGAGCGGCTTCACTCCTCTTTGATTGTGCACAGCCCCAGCCCCTACTTCTACTGGTCTTGGATTCTTCACCACCTGGTCCTGAAGCGACCTTTTACTATGCCTTAGCCTTGAGTTACAGCCCTCTAACGTTTTCTAGGCTTCTTTCCTTAGGTCTCACATCTTGCTTGGCGCCCTCGTATTCAACTAGTAGAGTCGGGGCAGATAAATGCTTCCTTGACAGGGAACCCTTGATCCTAACCCAAAGCGCTCTTAGTAAGGAGAGGGCGAGGGGGTTAGCTAGACAGCAGGAGCTCAGGCCTAACATAAGGGAAAAGGGCCGGTCAGCATACCTTTCTATAAGATATTCAAATACTCGTTTGGCCGGAAAAAAGGCGATTAAGTGGAATCTCGTCCCATTATTGGCATTGGCTGAAGAAGCGTAATACTCGTCTTCCTTTCCTTTCAAAGAGCGTCTTTTTCCTAACATAACAGCGGCTATATGCTTTTTTCCAGCACTCGAACGAAAAGCAGAAGGAGCTTGGTTTTTGATTCCATTCTTCCACTGGCACCGACTTCTATTCAATAGACAGCTATAGAATAGAAAGAGGATCGGAGCCCATTTCCCCGGAAAGTCCCACGGGAAGGAAGTCAGCAAGAGCAGCTTCAAGGTCTTCGGCAACGAGTTCAACTGCTGACCCAACAAAGAGCTGCATCTCACTCTACGCAATTTTCCGATCTGGGAAGGAAGCGGAGCGAAGCTATTGGGTAAGACCGGCGAGTAGTAAAAACCCTCCGTCTATGTCCTGCCCTGGTTATAATAAAACTATATCTCGGATAAAGGGAAAGAGGAAGTGCTTGATGATATTAAGGGAACTCTCATCTCCCAAGACGAGGGAAGGGGCATGTAAGGATGTCGTTTGCCGGGTATCTCTTTGAATTTGTGATTCAAAAGGGAGCGAACGAAGTGACTTCAAGGGTAATTGTCGCTTTCCTTTTTCTCGTGCTAGTTCGAGTTCGGGATAGCATATGGTGCTAGTCGATTTCCAGTTTCGAGTCTTATAGTAGGAGTAGCTATTCAACTCTCGCTAGGGAAACCACGGATATAGTAGTTAAGGAACACGCTTCTATTAGGATGGACACTTCGCTCTTAAGGCTCTTTCCAAACCTGACCGAGATAGAGGACCTATAGGCCACTCTCTCCTCCACTCAGATGTATCGACTGCATCGTGCATTACGCACCTATCTGGCCCATGTGTTTGCTGCTATTTCCCTTGCAAAATCCCATGATGATCTACTTTTTCTTAAGAAATTACTGGTATTGGCTGCTACCCGACTCATGCCCTTCCAGTCTTCTATTCAATGCATATAGGCTCATCTAACAAGGCCTGTTCTATTAAGGAAGGTGTACAGAAGGTGGATAGCTAACAAGTACTTATAAAGGATGGTATCAACGATGCTCATCAGCTCGGCTAGTCCGGTTGGCAAAGGAACTCGTACTCTTGCTCCTCTACAGATATTACGAAACATGAACCAAAGGACTACACTTTCACACACCAGTCATATATCTTTACAGAACAAGTAATACTACGAGCTAGTAAATCGGGTGGCCAGTACCAATCCCTGAAAGGTGTGTTTAGAAAAGAAAGATGGAATTTGATATAAGGAAGGAAATCAAACGCGTTGTTTGAGAAGGAAAAAGGGTAACTAGAGAAAAAAGAAAAATAGGCTCTCCCTGGACTCTACGCAGGACTTCTTTCTAAGCCTCACATAATTTGAATTTCTCTGACATTCCATGTTTCCGAAACGGATCCTATAAAATATTTCACTTTTTCTATGATTTAGGTATTCGGGGAGATCTTAGAGGTGGTGAAACTGCTCAGAGAAACCCTGGTTCATACCTTTAGTGGGTTCAGACTGGAGTTTACGTCCAGGGAGATTTTACGGGGGAGGAGCGCCACTAAGCAGACTCCTGGGAACCTCCAAGTGCTGGGTCTACTTGTTGCTTTGAACGAAGAAAAGGGGCAATTGAACATTGGAATTCCCCTTCGACGTTGGGGAAACCGGCTCACAGTAGCTCTGGGTCGCTTACAGAAAGAAGGGCAGGAATTCAATCTGACCAACGGCGCTTCGATTACTAAGGGAGCGCATCAGGCTCTACTTATTCTACGCCTTACAGGCTGACCCGAAAGAGGATAAGAGAATTTTTAGGTTCTTCCAATAAGCCAGGCAGGCGAAGGGCTAAAGTGGTAGTCATAAAGCTACCTATGAGGGGTACGTTTTCTGCCATTATGCTGACATATAAGTTATCCAAAGGAGAGTTCGTAACCGCTAAAATCACATTCCCATGGAAATGATCAAGAACTTACTTCTTTTGTTTGAGATGGCTGTTCCCGAGATCCCACTTTGTGGCTTTTTCCTTCAATACATCATTTGGAAGCTGTCGCATATCTTGTCCTCAGAGACACCTAAGCCCGCCCTTGTGTCACAGCATGTCTTAAAAAGAAGGGTACTAAAGCAAAGTTATGGGTCTAACTACCGGTCATCGACAGAGTCCTCCTAACCAGCTTATAAAAAAGATATGTGAATCAACCAGAACAAAGTGTTAGAGAAGCAGCAAAGGAGCAGTCTTATTACCTTTAATAGTAGAAATGCGAGGACTGATTCTTGTTATTCGACAGGCTCATCCCTCTATCTACAACAACTCTTATCTCTGGGTTCTGACCCTCCTTCAACTGGGGATCAATCTGAAAGCGAATCCCGTTGACCAACTCATTGGGCTCGTGAATCCACCGCTGAAGCTTCGGAATTAGACCTAGGGTCACAAAAACTTTCTCGTTCACTGGAATCTAAAAGTGAATCAAAATGCTTAATGTGGTTGGGGAGGAAAGCTGCTTATAAGTCCTCCTCTTCTCTCGCCAATAGAGTTACAGTCCAGTGTTCTTGAAACAACATACTAGGCAGTTGAGAAAGAATAAAAAAGATTGGTCACCTTAGGGCGGAACTTACGGATTTGAATCGTTTTAGTCAGGAGGATACCCATGCCCAATGGACTGAACACAAACTTAATCTTGTTCTGGTCGTTACAACCTAGTGGTTGGCGCCCTTGCAAAGCGTAGTGCTTCTTTATCCAATTTGGACCCTATACTTTCTTACTTTCTAGCAATTAGGTAGAGCCTCGTCCAGGCTGTTTTAGAACGGAAGTCTCGTAGCGACGGTCAGATCTTCAATAATGAACTCAATGGGATCTTCCACCATAGTATGCTTTCTGCTCCTGAGGTGAGACATTGACAATTGCCCCTTCTTTTTAGTCAACTTCGGGTTCGTCAGGTAGTCACCGCGCTCTCAATTTCTTGGACTTGAATGCCTTGCTTCTTAACCACCTTGAGTAGAGTTGGGGGATACCAGACCATGTGAGGCATCATAAACTTGGGTTTTCTTTTCTGGAAAGTATCGTGCAAGAGAGGATCAAAGCTATCGAAAGTATCAACTGCAACGCCAAACCTTTTGGATTGAGGGTCAGGAGAAAGCAAATCCCTCAAAGAGTTGAAGTTGACAGCCGTCTTTCAAGTGGAGGTGCAACAAAGAAAGCCATCCATCTTAGCAGGAAGTATGTCTATCTACCCTAGGAAGTGAAGATTACAGGTACGAATTCACAAGTAAGGAAGTGCCTAAAGACTAATTGCTGTTTTCAAGGATCGCCGAAGAGCTTGATTCGAGAGCTGGGAATGCAGCATCAGATATCCATTCATTTCATCAGGAAGCACGCCTATCTGTCCAAGAAAGTTAAGATCATAGATTCAAATCGGAGCGGGGCAAGTAAGCGACAGCTTGCAGTTATTGAGAGCAGGGTCCTTAGACAGCATTGCTTGGTTCATCGCAACCACTGTTTGATTCTATGGCTATGTAATCGAGGCTAAAACCCGCTTTTCAATAGGTTGACGATAGATCACAGGCACCTAATTGTTCATTCCGGAGCTCGAGAACGGACGAAAGAACAAGTCGAGCGAAGCCCGATGAAAGGACAATAGAGTAGATTCGCAGACTCAGAGAGATGGGATTGGTACAATCAACACGAGGGTTTGCAGGTCTTTCTTATGGAAGTTTCGACTGGTCATGGATTTCTTTGTCTACAACAGAAACTGGTAATCGCTACCCAGTACCTTCTCTTCGAAAATAGGCACGAATTAACTCGTACATAACATAAAAAGTGATGTTCACTAAGTTAATAGATCGAACGAACTGTTGTGTTGCGAGCGAAAACCAAGAGTTGGGGCTTTTCTAGAGAGGGAAGAAGAGAAGTTGTGTGCTCCCTACAAAGCCCGTTAGACCCACTCATGATAGATCACCTTACCTTCGAAGGCAGCCAAACATGCCTTCTCGTTTCACTAAACAGGCCTCTCAATCCGTTTTGACGGTGGTACCCATTCTGCTAGTGCGTTTCTACTTTGGATTCTTTCCTCTCGCTCCCTTTGATCTTCCTTCGATTGAGAAACTGACGGGACCAATATGCCCACTACTACTATGGCTCCGAAATGGGGTCTGCGGGCCGGTAACCTCGTCTCAGCCTAAGATCAGGAAGAAATTTAATTGAGTCAGATTCAAGAGAATATTGAGATTTGATTCCTTTTAGCGGATTCAAGAACTGGGTGAGATCACACTCTAATCTTTATCTTTAACTCGATGTTAAGATTTCAAGATGGAGGCATTGGCATTTGCCAGCTACAGACGATTATTCCTTCTGTCTTCTCGGGAAAAAGCCTCACGAATTGGATAGGTCAGTGGCGAAAGCAAGCTATGAGGGAAGGTATTCCGTTGCTCTTGTCCCGGTCTTGATCTTTTATGAGATAATACGTCTACGCGTAGTCTAGAGCTCGTTGGTACGACGGTTTACCTCTAAAAGCAAAGAGATGGCGAAAGGGTGCTCTATCTAGAACCCTTAATTCCTCCTCTTATAGATGCTATAGGATGTTCTGTTATAGAAAGTAGGTCTTATAGCTCAGGCCGAACCCTTTTCCAACTCTAACTCCTCTATCGCTATCGGTCAAGTCGGGGCAGGTCTCTACTTCTATAGGAAAACGCGTCTTGCCTATGATAGGAATACTCCGACCCTTCAGATATAGATTCCGTTGTGCAACTGAACGATCCTAACCTAAATCTAGCTCTTAACGGGGCTACGTGACTTGAACAGCTATCCTTTCCTTCTGTCCTCGGCTCTGTCTTCGGGGATAGGGAAGTCTAGAGAAAGAGGTCAGACGAAGCTGAGCGTTAGCGATGGGCTGGGTAACGAAGGGTGAGTGTAACGATGGTGCGAAGCAGAGAAGGAAAGTAAAGGGCTTTGTGGGCTAAGGGATCTCGATATGCCCTTTTAGATGAGAGTAAGTAGGCCTAGAAGGCTCCTATGCCAAAAGAGAATGCTCTACATGATATCGAAAAGGGCGTGGATGTAGAGAGGCGTAAGGTGGGATCGATTCAAGGCAGTTCGTCCACACTTTGTGTTGTTACAGGGTGAAATACGAGTTATGCTTCTATGTTGCTTGGCGAGAAGTGAGGTTGGTTGATAGCCGCGCTCGGTCTTGCTGGAAAGTGTTGGCCAGTTAACTCTACTTCCTACCTAGTGGAATCCTCTACTAAGTGAAAAGGAAGAACTGGGGGATCCATACTTTAGACACGCACAGACATACCTTAGAAAAGAAAGTAAGTTCCGAAACTCGGAAGTAGATTCTTTTTTTGATTGAGAATGTCGAGGCGGCGAAGCCAGGAGTGGAAAAAGATCAGAAGATAAGCTTTCACTAGTAAGGGGTGCAGATGAGCGAGGCTATGGGAACGAAGGTTTGACTGCAACAGATCCCATGAAAACAATTCGGATATTGAAAGGAATGAAGGTAATCCCGGATAGATAGAGGGGGACCTCAGGCTGGTAGTGGTAGGTCAGGAATGCCTGTATGCCTAATCTATGCAGAGTAGAGGGCGCTCTATTCAGCAATACAGGAAGCCCCTGCATAACTTCTTGAAGTATTTCCCATACAATCGGCTCTTTTTCTCGAATTTGACTCTTCTTCTTTCACTCTTGTTCCAGGGAAAGACAGGAAAGAAGAACGCGGCCTATTAGCTGCATTAGCAGCAGAACCAAGCAAGAACTCCATTTACATTAGCTGCAGAGAAAGCATGTTATGCCAGAACAACTTTAGCTGCAGACCAATTATTAGCCTTAGCCTTTCCGTGTGTGGACGTTGGCATTTTACCAGCATGAGTTCTTCTTTGAAAGTCATTCCTCTAGCCTATGGATAGAGATTGTTTAGACGACTGGCAATCCTTCCTCAAGTGAGGGCGCGAAGCGGAACATAGCTAAACCTTTTCTTAACTACCGATATTGGACCCTACGCTTTCAGTATATATGTATTCTTCTTGCCTGTGTAAGGTTTGCTAAAGGCTCCTAGTCTTAGGGGGTGGAATCCACCACATCTGAAGATATTGGATATACCGATGGGATAGGTCAACTTAAGATTTCGCCTCCTTGACCAACTGAATACCCCCATTTCGAACGATATGTAACTCTGGCTATAAAATTATCTATTCTATCACTTCCGCTTTCTTTAGCTTATCTAGTTGTGTGACGGAACTCGGGACTTCTATACTGATTAAGAGAAGCACAAGCGCTAAGGAGTAGAGAATAGATGCCGATTCATCCGCGGGGCTCGTTTGAATTGAGAGGACTGGGTTTTGGGCCAACCTATGGTGTACCGGTTGTTATGCCAATAGCAGCGCCGGTCTGAAAAAGAAAAGATAAATCAATCACCAGTTGAATCGAGAAATCAATGTTTACTTCAAAGCTTTGACTGATTGGGAATGTGTTCCGTGAGGGATCTTTCTTTCTAGGTAGCCGACTCGACCTAAATCAAGCTTAGGTCGAGCTTCATCCTCTTCCTTGGAAAAACCAAGGCACGTGACTACAATAAAAGTCTCTCCTCGTTTTTAGAGGAAAAGGGCGGAACTCGTTTTTTCTCAATCAATCCATATTATGTTATGGAAAAAAAATGAAACTAACTATCAACATGAAGAAGCAAAAAAGAGGGTCTTTCATCACTTTTCTTATATTTCGCCGCGCCGGGACTAGTCAAATTCAAGTGGAGATTGAACGCTAGAAGGCGCAGATAGGAACTGCGAGCACGGATTATAATCAGAAGGCGAGCGAGCTGTGTTCACTTAAAGCTTCACTTCAGGTTTTGTAGTGGGACTCCAAGGAAAGAGATTTGAAGACGTAGCGCAGTCTGTAATGAGAGCGGGATGGGGACGGAAAGGGTTCCCCCTCTCCTGTAGTAGCGAACCAGTCAATTTTGAATTTAAGAAACCGTAGGCCCAACGACAAGTCCTCAGCAAACATAAAGACGTGAACGACCAACGGTAAGAGCGAGTGAACTAGTCAAGAACTCAAATCCGTAATGCGCTTAAGGCATTGATAATCCAAGTCTTAAGTGCGACCCACTCAATGGATCATCTCGGGCAATGTTCTAATATATGGTTCTCATTTTCGAAATCAAAAATACCTTATTAAAGAACTTCAGCAAGATTCCAAGCTCCAGTGTGCCTGTTCCTGCGCCTGAATCCGATGCAGATGAACTTGTATTGTAAAAGGGAAGGAAATATAATGCTCAATCTGGGGCACCTGTATCCGTATCCGCCCTGGGGTACAAAAACGCCCTCATATCTTTGCGAGGACAGAACTTAAGATGAAATCGAAAAGCTAGGACCAAACTCTTGATTAGGGATCATCATCCGCTTTGTTGCTCGACAACGGCAGAATCCGTATTGGAAACCTTTCCCATAGAAAGGAGAAGTTCTCCAAACTCAAGTATTCCCAAGGTGCACACTCAATGTCAGCTTTCAAGCAGACAAACGATAGGAAGCACTTTAACTCAAGAAGAACGAGTCTAACAGCCAATATGATATGGGTTTTTGGTCCTTTGATTACATCTCCCAGGGGAAAGAGAAGGGAAATCTACTTTATGCCCCAAAGACGGTGTTGTGGTACTTGGATCACATCTCAATGTCTCAATAAAGGGGAAACTAACAGCCCCGGCCTAAGGAGAAAAGAATCATAGATATGCATTTAGATAGACGAATTCGCTCCTAGCTCGTCGTAGGTGGACAACCCTGAAACCATTCCACGAGACAGAACCATTCCTTGAATCGGGCAATGGAACAAGTTCACCCCAGAAGAAGAAAGGAATGTAATCAAATAGGCCCTATCCGAGTAAAAGCACGGACGGGACTATAGGCAGAAGCTGGTAGTTTAACCTATCCTAGTAGAAAGCGCCACCTTTAGACGATTCTAGGAAGAAATGTTCCTTGCAATGGCACGAAGAGAGACATCATGATCAATTGACATCGGGGAAGAAAGAGGAGTGAAGCTAGGATACTATACTGGTATTGAGGGAAAGCAGTTAAAGCAGCTAAAGACTGACTTCCCTTCATAGGAGAGGAGTTGAAGAGAAAAGTAAGCACCAGAATGATCAAATGAAATCTCTTAAGAGAAGAAGATGTCTTCATTCAAGTCTGAAATCGGATCAATACAGCACCGCCCATAGAGCCTAGCCTAGAGTGGATCAGGTCCTTGTAAGGCGATCCCGCAAAGCCGGTAACCGGTGTCTAAGAACCATTTATTGACTTCTTTGTGACCTATCCATGAATGAGATTTCGAAAGTGTATAGTGAGGGATCTTTCTTGTTGACTTTCTCGACCTAAGCTTTCTCCCAAATCGTGAATTCTTGGAAAAACCAAGGCTTGCAGTATCCAAGACAAGTCTCTCTTCATTAGGGGAGCGGAACCTTTTTACAAATAAAGTAAATCAACTATGAAATATCTGGTTCGATGGCTTTTCTCCACTAACCACAAAGATATAGGGACTCTATATTTCATCTTCGGTGCCATTGCTGGAGTGATGGGCACATGCTTTTCAGTACTGATTCGTATGGAATTAGCACGCCCCGGCGATCAAATTCTTGGTGGGAATCATCAACTTTATAATGTTTTAATAACGGCTCACGCCTTTTTAATGATCTTTTTTATGGTTATGCCGGCGATGATAGGTGGATCTGGTAATTGGTCTGTTCCGATTCTGATAGGTGCGCCTGACATGGCATTTCCACGATTAAATAATATTTCATTCTGGTTGTTGCCACCAAGTCTCTTGCTCCTATTAAGCTCAGCCTTAGTAGAAGTGGGTAGCGGAACTGGGTGGACGGTCTATCCGCCCTTAAGTGGTATTACCAGCCATTCTGGAGGAGCAGTTGATTTAGCAATTTCTAGTCTTCATCTATCTGGTGTTTCATCCATTTTAGGTTCTATCAATTTTATAACAACAATCTCCAACATGCGTGGACCTGGAATGACTATGCATAGATCACCCCTATTTGTTTGGTCCGTTCTAGTGACAGCATTCCCACTTTTATTATCACTTCCGGTACTGGCAGGGGCAATTACCATGTTATTAACTGATCGAAACTTTAATACAACCTTTTTTGATCCTGCTGGAGGGGGAGACCCAATATTATACCAGCATCTCTTTCGGTTCTTCGGTTCCTTCTGCCGAAGGGTTCCCTTATTTATAATACGTCGACTCGGGTTTGGGGGGCCCTTCCTCAGCTTCTTACTAACCACATTTTCCATATTTTGGACTAGTCCTTTCTATATGGAAAATGTTGGTCCACAAGGACCACACGGAGGGGAAGCGCCTAATGCCGAACCTCCCCATATCGAAATCAATCACCTTCAAGCCGAGTTGCGGACGCTTATTCGCAATCAGCTACACCACTACTGTTTTCGGGGAAGACCCCGGTACTTGGTGGACGAATCACCAGAGACTTTAGCTCTATATGATAACTGCGCCTCTCACATAATGAGAGGCTTAGAAATCGCTCCTACCGTAGAGGAGTACCGGGAATTCTTAACCCGAATCCGAGAGAACCCCGAACTACTTCATCCCCTATATACCGAATTTCGAGTTCCCCTTCCCAGGTAGTAAAACAGGCACATTCAGTATATAGAGCTAAGGTATCTGGTTTGATGGTTGTACGTGCTAAAAATCTGGTACATTCCGTTTTGTTTCCCATCCCAGTATTTCGCAATACTTCCGGTTTACTTCTTTTCTTAGGTCTCCACTTTTTGGCTCTTATATATCCGTAGTTGGGATTTGTCGTTTCTTCGTGGTCGTAACAATCACTTCAAGCAGTGGAAAGAACAAAAGATGTGCTCCAAGTCCTTGGGCTGTTGAACAGAATCCAACCACACCGGAATGGATGGTACAAAGTCCTCCAGCTTTTCATACTTTTGGAGAACTTCCAGCTATCAAAGAGACGAAAAGCTATGTGAAGTAAAAGAAGAAAAGGTCGCCGATTGCTACTAAGAACCTAACAGAACTTTTCAAAATCAAAATAAAGAACTTTGCTATGACGAACATTTAGTTCCAATTCTTTCAGAAGCCAATGCTAAAGCTAAATTAGTTAACAAAACCTACTTTTTTCTGCGAAATATATGTCTTTCAAATTCAAATATGATCAGATTTTCCTTTACATCCACTGCCTGGCCTTTTTCCTTTTTTTTATTAGAACATCTGTAATCGCTTACAATAATTTTTTGATCTCCTTTCCAGTTTACCTACCTGTCATATGATGGATGCATCCAGAGCTTCTGGATCGGGTGGCTTACTGGTGGCCTCTTCGCCCGCATCTGTATGGGAGTCGTGAGCCCGGTCACTGTCACTACCCAAAAACCAAGAAAAAGAATTCGGGATGCCACTCCCACTTTTTGTAAGGAATGAGCGTGGTTTGGGAATAATTAAATACAAGAATAAAATTATTCTTTCGCCACAGCCGCACCTCCGTACTCTGATTTGACAGCTCGAAGGGGAATAGATGTTACATCAAATGGATTAGTGTACCGTAGTGGAGATATTGATTTGGTAAACGGATTTACCGGACCCCAGAGGGCCAAAAGATGTTCATTTCATCACCGAAGGAAAGAGAATGCTAACTCGAAGCACCGTCCCCTACTATCATATATCAACATTTCATTACCCGCTGCTAATGCTTGGAGGATAAGGAAAAAGAAAGGAAATAGGGAAAAGAGCTAACAGCTGCGGGAGAGGCTACTTCTCTTTCACTTCATTCACGGATACCCCGAAGTCAGACTTCCTTGCCTCTCTTTGAAAAATGCTCTTAAATAAAGAGCGGTTACGCCATCAACAGCGAAATCGATGGCACTCACTAAGACTAATGCTACAGCTAATACCATTCTATCCCACTCAATCAGTTAGAACATCCACAACCCGATAGGCGATTCCCACTACTATCTACCTAAACCCCCAGACGCGACAAGAGTGCTTATTCCCCAAGATTCATTCCCCTTCTCTTCCCGACGATCGGAAATTCTTTCTAACAGCTCAATCTGAGAACGACGCCCTTTTTGCAAAAGCCCTTCTCTTCTGGGCTACGTTAAACCTGTTCGTGGGATATTTGATCCTCGGACAGTAAGAATTTCATTGCCTTAATGACATCAGTAAAAGCGCATTCCATGCCATCCACAGTTCAAGGTAACTAGTTAGTGCAGCGTAACGAGTCTTATTTGTGGGGTAACAACTATTTATTGGAAGTTAGCTACTTACTTAGAGAAAGAGGTTCCTTCCCAGAAAGGGAGTTAAAAGCGACTTTTTCTTCTTATTAGCGGACTTCTCTATCCTATCGTTCTTCCCTAGTTACCTTTTCCTGTTGCTAAAACCGAGAAAGATGAGTCTTACCGACTAGAGAGACTACAGAGCGCGTTTTCTCCCAATTTAGACTTACAAAAAAGGCTATAAAGGGAAAAAAGTGAGCAGGAAACCCTCTCAACGGATGGATCCGGGTGAGAGTGATAGCCAATCCCAGGCTTGCTAGGTACGAAACTAGCAGTCAGGAACCAAGCCAAGCTACGGCCCTGAGGGGGAAACCTTGGGCTCGAGAAGGGGGCTATTTCGGCATTCAAAAAAAGAGTGAGCAGGGAAGAGTCACGTACCCGGCAATCGCGGAGAGGCCCAATCCGGGTGCTCCAAGGATGTACTTCCTTGGTCTCGCCCTTACCAGTAGCAGTAGATTACCTAACTCAAGTACACGAGTCATCTTCTTCCCAGTAACTAGGCACCTGCCCTGCAATGCTTTGGAGGTTCCCCATCCATTGAACCTCCAAAGCAATAGTATCAAGCTTATATACGTGATAAGAATTTAGTATATAAGATACTAAATGATAATAGGATAAGGAAGTAGTAAACGGAGACGTCAGGTACCCCAAAGCAAGAAGAGAAAGTGGCTCTAAGGCCCTACGTTGGCCATACTGAATAAGCAGAGGAAGAGAGGCGATAAGGAATAGAGGGAAGCGGGGCCGGAGAAGGACCCATAGTTGTAAAGTACCGATACTACGAGGAGGGAAGGGCGCTTATCCCTAAAAGAAAGGGGCATTCCTACTTACAGAAGGAGGGGCTTTTCTAGTCAGAGCAAGACAGCCTGACTTAAATGCCAGTACTCCCTAAGGGCGAAAATACCATAACTACCTCAGGGATGAAAGGGGTAAGCTGCTAGAATCTCTTTATTTGCCTTAAGGCTTGCTTACTCGATTGGCTATCGACATTGCCCTGACCCTATATTATTCCTCGCTGCCCATCTACTATGCTTTTCATGGGTTTGATTTACGAGCGCATAGCTATTCGGTTTACCATTTTTTGAGTTGAGGTAATACCCGTACATATACCCCATCCCATGGCGAAGAAGCTTAAAGCCATCCGGAATGTCTTTTGGCATGTTTTGTTAAGACTGATATGATACCATATCAGGCTACCTAATTGACTAACCCCAGATCCTTCTCACTCTTGAAAGAATAGAATGTCGAGAAAGTAACGAGGCCGTTAAGGCGCATTGCGGAGAAGAAGCAGAGGAAGCGCGGTACTTAAGGCTATCTATTCCGGTCTTCAAGCTGGGAAAAAGAAAAGCTACAAAAGACCTTCCGGCGCCTTCCCCTCGATGTCGATCCTGTGGAAAAGAAGCTTCAAATAGCTTCTTTGGCGTTCGAGTTCGAAGTCTGATCTCGGGAAAGAGGGAAACCCTTAACGGCCTCAGTCTTGATAGCGTAGAAGCAAAGACGTAATGAGAGAGACTTGCTGTAGGACCCCCTTTAAGGCCACTCGGCACAATGGCATTCAAGTTTAGTAACTCGTTGTGTGATCCTTCTTATTCTTATGTGCCCGTGTGGAAAGAGCTTTCCACTATGTGCTTTCAGGGAACTCTTCTTTCTGTTTTAATCGTGTAAGAGCTCCGGATGATCGAGCTAGCTCTTCTGCCTTCAAACAAAGTAAACCGGAACTCCTGCTCTTTCTGGACAGCTAACAGCATAGCCCTATGAATAGGGTCACATCCCTCCTAACCATCTCCCTTTTGGTTGGCTACTCTACTCTCTGTGCTCTTTCTTGGCTCTCGGTAGACCGACCAGCGAGGCGCCCCCCCATATGTGGCTTAGCGGGCTCAGTATCAGTAACAATCTAAACGGCTACCCTATCTCATATGGGTTGAGAATGTTAGGTCGCGCACCTCTCTCGAGTTGGTGTGTTATCTCAATACCTATGGAGCCAATAAAAAGAACAGGGGGCCTAGTCAGCGTACTATAGATTTAAACAAACGTAACCAATCCCAGACCCAACAGGGCTACGTTTCTTCCTTCCCTCGAACCAACAACTGCAGTTTTTCCCAAGTCTGAAGATAGAGATGAATCATCCGCTGTTCAAGATTGGCTTAGTGTTAAATCATCCACATCCACTGCTCTCTTTCCTCTTGTTTTTGGTGAATTATCAGTATGCACAATCCACAGCTATTGAAGAAGCTTTTGGAGGCATATCCGCTCTTGCCGTCTTTGAAGGAATTGAATCAATAGTATAAGGAAGATAGATGGCATAGAATACAGAGAAGGAGTTGTTCTCTAGCTCTTTGCGATCCCACTAGAGGACGATTGAAAAGCGGGGTCAAAGCCCTTTCGTTCCTCTCCCGTTGGTCGAGCCTCTGCAAACCTTCAATCGGGTTAACTGCATCGGATATTCTCACTGCTAGCAATCAATCATTATATAGTATAGACAAGGCTACCTCCTCTTCCCCCCGGTTGAACTCCCTTTAAAGGATCAAGTTCAAGCATCATCCTAAGAAGACTTGAGGATGGACCCTGGGCGTCGTTCTTATCCATTCATCTCTTTCCCGGTTTGAGCTTTTTTATCGGCTTTTTTCTACCTATTGTATTGAGTTGCCTTCCCATGGAACTACCTTGGGGAAATAAGAACTTAAGCTCTATTCACAGCTTCTTCTCTTCCTCCGCAATATCTGTTCATTGATGAATCGATTGAATCATCAATGAAGATACAGATAGGGGAATGGCCTGCTCTCTCTCTCGATGCTTTGTTTTTGTTAATGCCATGAAGGAAGAATGCTAAATGTCGCAGCTAGCCTACGGGATTCAAGACATCATGCCACTAGATCAATGATGAAAGTAGCTATGGTTTAGTGATAGTGTCCGTGGAGAGGGGAAAGAATCTTACTAAAAGAAAGGTCATAGAGATAGAGGCATAAGAGATTGCTAGCAGGGATCATTTCCCATGCAGAGTGAGAATATACCATGAAGTTGGCTTAAGGGAAAGAGATAGCAAGCAGTAAACTCTCTTTAATCAAGCGATGAGGATTTTTGTCGTGTAGTTCGGTAAGACGTGGCAGAGATAGGTTTATGAGTTTGCTCTTAAAAAAGAAGATCTACAGGAAGTAGCCCCCAGGTGGGTACTAGCGGTTTCATTCCCTAGGGATCTTTTCGGCTCTGATCTGCGATAGGCGATCCCCCGATAGCGTCAGTGAGGGATAGTTCTTTTCTCTTAGCGCTTATAGAGGTATGCCATAGCTGCTTAACTATAAAG